TGCCATAAATGAAGAAAATAATATTTCCATTTATTAATCAGAATAGGCGTATTATTTGAAGAAATAATTGACTTTCCTTGATATCTAACATAATGCATAAAGGGATCTTTGCATAACTCCAAGATGTCCTGAAATTCATATTTATTATGAATAAATACTTTGGCAAGATTTTTGATTTTTCTAAAGAAATATATTCGTTGAAAAAAGAATCCAGAAAATGTTGAACGTAAATGAAAAGATTGATTACGAAGAAAAAAAAAGATGGATTCGTATTCACATATATGAATATTATATAGGAACAAGAAGAATCTTGGATTGGTTTTTGAAAAAAACCAATTCTTTGGAAGAATAAACCTATTCCAATTACGATACTCATAGAGAAAGAAACGTAAGAAATGCAAAGAAGAGGCATCCTTCAACCAGTAACGTAGGGTTTGCACCACGATCTCTAGGTGGATGTGATAGGGTATTAGTACATTTGACACAGAATCTAAATGCGACAATTTGTCCTCTAAAAAAGAAAATATTGAATGAATTGATCGTAAATTACGAAATTGATCTACCTCTTTCCTTTCTAAGGAAAATAGTAATCGAAAAGAAAATCGAATTTCCACAGTGACTGCAAATGCCTCGCATAGAATTTGCGAATACAAATTCTTGTTGTAAGCAAAAAACCTATTTTGTCTAGAATCAGTATCCAAAATAATCAAAGGATTCTGTTGATACATTCGAATAATTAAACGTTTAACAATTATTGAACTAATTCTTTTATCATAACCCACATTTTCTAACGAAATAGATCTAATTGATCTCTTTAAAACATGATGAGCAAGTGTATAAATATACTCCTGAAAAAGGAGTGGGTATAGGAAGTTATGTTGCCAAGATCTATTTAGGTCTAAATATCCTTGAAATTGATCCATTGGAAATTGGATTTGAATCAAAAGAAACAGAAAGTAGTACATTTATTGATTATGAAACGATACATAGTGCGATGCAGTCAAAACAAAGCGTTATAGTAAAAAAATACTAGATATCTCGTAGACAGGTAGACTCATCAACAGACTCTCTATTCTCTCTTTCAATCTAAGTAGTTTATATTTGTTTCTAGGATAACAAAACAAGATAGGTTAGAAATCTTTTATTTTTCAAACCAATCGCTCTTTTGATTTTTGAAAATCAAAAATATTTATCAATATGCTGCTTCTTTTACACATTTATGTAGAACCTAGAATAGGACATAACTAATAATTAGGACTTATTTGATTAATAAAAACGAAAATAGATAAGATACTCTAATCATGCACTCAAGGAGAATTCTTACCCCGTACTGGGCACTCATATATTTTTAACGTTTAATTAGATCGGGTAATCATTCAAATTTAGAACAAAAGCTCGTTGCTCTTTTTTTTTCCTTATAAAAACTTAATTGAAGTCGGAAAACTCTATCCATTTATTCATTCGACCACATTCTGATTCTGAATTAATTTCATTTTTTCGCACTCCCAATTCAAATAAGTTTTAGAACCGATCCAGTTAAAGTAAAACTGAAACATTCTCAGAATTCGCTATTCATACGACATGCTGTTTTTTCCAGTCATTCCTTGAAGGATCAGTCGTGGTCTTCCAAGGGCTACCAAAGGTATGAATGAATCCCTTACTTCATTGAAGTGTGTAAAAGATGCTAGCCGCACTTAAAAGCCGAGTACTCTACCGTTGAGTTAGCAACCCGAAGAACAAAAAATTGTTAATGTTTGGTTGGATAAAAAACTAAAGAGATAAAATTGAACAACACAATCAAAACATCAAACTAGCAAAAAATCCATCGAAAATTTTCAATTCTGAAATTATTATTAATTTATTAATTTCAGGAATTACCATTTATTTAAGAATCAAAATAAGAGTAAAAAAAGAGAATATTTTTCAGATAAAAATCAAAATAAAAGAAATCAAAAATCGAGTCAAAATCTTTTGACTGAAGCCAAGTAAAAAACAAACCGAGTAAATGGATCCGTTTATCCACGATCGAATTATATTTGATCAATAGACTCTTGTCAATATATAAAAAAGAAGACACGGTAAAAAAAAGTGTTAAGAAAAAAAAAAGAGGGAGGGAGAGGGGGATCCACTAGAAAAAAGTTATAAAACTTAAGTAAAAAGTTCCCCCTTCTCCTTTTTTTTATTAATTGACTTTCTTACGAAATTCGTAAAAAACCCCCGCACTTTTTAAAATATCAAAAAGAGTTCCTGTAGGTTGAGCACCTTTTTCAAGAAAATATAAAATAGAAGGAATATTTAAATAGGTTTGACTGTTTATAGGATCATAAAAACCCATTTTACACAGATCTTTTCCTTCTCTTCGGGATCGAACATCGATTGCAACAATTTGATAAACAGCTCATTGGGATAGATGTAGACGAACTCTAACTCCCCCCAGAAACGTATACGAAGTTTTCGCCTCGTACGGCTCGAGAAATTGAAGTGATGTCTATATATACAAGGTCAAATAGATCCATAAAGAAATTAGACTAATATTAAGAAATATTCAAAAATAATAATATTATTTGATTATATTGATTTTTTTATATCAATAGAAAAAAAAAATACACATTTTTCTTCTCATAACTCAAGTTGAATAACTATGAAATAGTTAAAAAGAAAATCGGAAAAGACTATTCATTTCATTTTTTTTTTTTTGAGTAGTCTCTAATCCATCTTTTTTTGTCCCCATTAAAAAAAAAATAGATTTTGACTCTTCGTTCTTAATCTAGTTGTCGAGACAATAAAAAGGGGGGATTTTCTTGTTCCAAGATACTTTATCTTTACCGTGAATCATTGGGTTTAGACATTACTTCGGTGACTAAAAATCGTTTGAAAATGGCAGCAACATGCCCATTTTTATGCTTTTTTTTCTATAAAAGATTCGAGTATCACACGTAAAAAAATTACTATACTTACGAAGTTGTTCAAACTTATTAATTAGCACTAACCCTAGATTCCTTGCCTCTGAGAAAAAAAATCAATAGTTTCGACTCGAGCTACATCACGTACTATCTTACACTACAATCCAAAAAAACCCAAGGTCTGGTGTAAGAGAACAAAAGATATCGAGCCAAGAGCACATTTATAATTCAAATGGTGGATATAAGAATCCACAGACGATCATGTCTGTCAAGCCGCACGTTGCTTTCTACCACATCGTTTTAAACGAAGTTTTACCATAACATTCCTCCGGGTTTGAACTGATATGTAATTGATTCAATTATGGAATCACGAATAGTCATTTGTTCGTTCGTTACAGTTGTTCCATAGGAATGCATATTTTTTTTTTTTATTTTTTTTTTTTCAATTTCTATGAATGACTGCTTTTTTTACGAAGTCGTAGCAAGAATCCAATTTCATACCAATTTTTATTTTTTCATTTTTTTTATTTTTATCAAATACTTAAAAATGAGGTTCAAAGAAAATACATAATGTATAACATTTTTTTTCTTAGTAACTTATTCTATTCATTTCATCTGCTTAATTTCATAAAATCTCTATTAGACCGGGTATTGAAATGAGTCTGTTCGATTATTAATTGTTATGATAGTTATATGAGAGGTTAAGGCTTTTCAAACTAACTAATTTCTTTTAGCTTAAGCAATAATAATATTAACTACTCTACTCTAAGAGTAGAGATCGAATGAAGGGAGGGAGGCGGGGGGGTTCAATCTCTTGTTAATTTGTTTAAAATTGATTTTCAATTCTTGAAATCTATAGTTCCTATGTTATCCAAATCACAACTTGATTCAGATCCATTTATGACAATCTTTCGTTATTCTCAAAATATCTATATTCTTTCTTTCTAGATATAAAATAAAAAGAGGTATTCCCTGGGACGAAAGGATTCGAACCTCCGAATAGCGGGACCAAAACCCGTTGCCTTACCACTTGGCCACGCCCCATTTCTCTTTCTGTTTAATCAATACTAATAAACAGTAGGATTAATACTGGTTGTTCGTCAATTCCAATCAAAATCAATTGTTTCTAGGATTTTGACGCGTGGAACTAGAGGGAAAAATGAATTTATTGATCATTAGATAGAATTTCATTAAAATATTGTCTAAAATACGATTTCTTCTATTCTCTTTTATTTTGAGAATCGAACGGTTTTGAATTGGGTGAGTTTTCAAAAAAAGATTTTTTTTAGTTTTCTTTTTCTGTTTTAACAGATATCCAATAAAACTCAATCAAAATTAAATTATCTCCAAGTTCAATACAGGAAAAAAATGTTTATTATGCTTAACATCTTTAGTTTGATCTACTTCTGTTTTCATTTCAACCTTTATTGGAATTCAAGTAGTTTTTTAGTAGTCAAATTGCCAGAGGCCTACGCTTTTTTGAATCCTATCGTAGATATTATGCCAGTAATACCCCTTCTGTTTTTTCTATTAGCCTTTGTTTGGCAAGCTTCTGTAAGTTTTCGATAAGATGTTGAGTAATGTACTAGACATTATTTATCCGAGAAAGAAAATGCTAATAATTATTCGATAAACTTTAGAATATGAACCCTCGATTCAAACAATTGATAATTGGAATTCTTTTCTCATTCTGATTCTTTTTAGAAACTTTGCTTTTGAATTTAGTTCATTCTTTGATTTAGTGAAACCCCTTTTGAGCCCCCCAATAGGAGGTAGGAAAGAATTTTTTTTTGAAATCAAAAATACGACTTTTATTGAAAATACGTTTTTTAGTTCTTTTTCTAGAAACCGTTTCGTTTATTAGTGTCAAAATAGGATATGTGGTAGAAAAAAGGATAATCTATTCTCTCTCTTTTTTTTTTTTCAAAAAATGACTTGGAGATTGTGTAATGCTTACTCTCAAACTCTTTGTTTACACAGTGGTGATATTCTTTGTTTCTCTCTTTATCTTTGGATTCCTATCTAATGATCCAGGACGTAATCCCGGACGTGACGAATAAAAAAAGGCCTTTATTGTATTGTACATTTTTGAATTTCAAGAAAAGATCAAATATCAATTCATCAACAAAAACGGAAAGAGAGGGATTCGAACCCTCGGTACGAAAAACTCATACAACGGATTAGCAATCCGACGCTTTAGTCCACTCAGCCATCTCTCCCAATTTTGAATTTTGAATCTTACTTTCCAAAATTCAGATATAAAAAAAAAACTCCTCTCTTTCCTTATTTCTCGTTATTTTTATTAAAATTAGACTTTATTCAAAATAAAAATTCAATTTTCGATTCGAATTCTATTCATATTAGTATAGAATCCATTATATCTAATTATATCTATATATATATTGAAAAAAAAAAAGGAAAGGGGGTCGAAAGAATTCTTTCAAAAAAAAGAAAGAAAATAAACAATATATTTCGGCAGAAGAAATATTGTTTATTTTCTTTCTTTTTTTGTGCCAAATCATATATATATATTACAAAAAAATGTTTAACAAAATTCTTTTTATTGAATGAAATACCAATATAAGGACAATTTTGATTCTATGATATAGAATCATAGTTTCATTTTTTTCTTTATTCTTCTATTGAATTATTTACTTCTATTTTATTTCCTGATTTATTATTATTTATATTATTATTATTATTTATTATATAATAATAATTATTATTAATTAGAATCGAATTAATAATCTAATTCGAATATTAGTAATATTCTTTATTTTCTTCCTTTTTTCTTCCCCCTACTCTTAGTGGTACTGTACTGAAACAAACTTGTTATTGAGTTATTAATAATTAGGAGTCCTGTTTAACTAATTTATTGAAATAACCCCGATTAGGTCTAATAAAAAAACTAAAACACACCCATGCTATCATTTTCATTATTATTTTCGGATTCTATCCCTTATTCTGATTCTGATTACGTCCGATTACCTTTTTATTCGACAAAAGATTTATTTATACACAATAATGGCATTGTAGCGGGTATAGTTTAGTGGTAAAAGTGCGATTCGTTTTAGTAATCCCTTTTTGAGTTAAGGGGTCCCCCGGATTTGCTTCCTATTCCGAACAAAAACTTTTTTTCTTAAAAGGATTGAATCCTTTCCTTTACCTATCAATTCAATAAGAAGGAGTCGAGGAAGAATCTAAATTCTCGTGATTTGAGTCCAAGGTTCAAATTTTTTATAAATTTTGAAAATTGGATTCTAAAATAGCGAAACACAATTTGTTTTATTGGATCAAGACTCCCAATAACTATGCGTATGGATAAAGGATCCATGGATAAAGATAGAAAAGTGTAGTTCGAATCGTAACTAAATCTTCAATCTTTCCCTATTCTAGAAATAGAAAGAAGAAAGATTAAAGCAAAATAGCTATTCTATTAAATAAGGATGTCCTTAGTTTCCAAAGGACATTAATCTTTTTTTAGCTCGGTAGAAAGGAAAAAACTTTTCCTAAGGATTCTATTACATCAAATAGAAATAGAGAACGAAGTAACTAAGAGAATATCGTTAGAATACCCTATTCTATTTTCTATATTCTAGAGGGGATCGTCTAGAAAGCCGAATCTCTTTGAATGCATTCAAAGAGACAGCTGACATAGATGTTATGGTTCAACAATTTTTTGATTTCATTCAGGTCTTATTTCAATCTTGATATTTATTCATACATCCATAAAGGAGCCGAATAAAATCAACGTTTCATGTTCGGTTTTGAATTAGAGACGTTAACAATAATGGATCAACGTCTACTATAACCCCTAGCCTTCCAAGCTAACGATGCGGGTTCGATTCCCGCTACCCGCTCTATTCTTTTGATATAGTATTCTATATCAAAAGAATATTCTAATATTCAATACCATTAATCCTATATTCTATCATAATAGAATATTTTTCTATTATGAGTGTATCTTTAAGATTGAATATAGAATTACGTAGATTCTACCCCCCTAGATAGCATCTTTTTCAGAACACCGAACAAGAAGTAAAAAAGCAACAAATGTGAAAAAAAAAGCGTCCATTGTCTAATGGATAGGACATAGGTCTTCTAAACCTTTGGTATAGGTTCAAATCCTATTGGACGCAAGTTCTTCTATGTATTTTTTTAGGTTTCTATCCCAAGGATATTGCTATTTTTATTTTGACTGATTTGCATCAGGGATGCTTAAAATAGGGCGTCTTAGATGATTATTTTATCTAAATTTTGATTAAATTGCAAATGGATTTTGAATAGTATTCAATACTAGTCATATATAATAGTATATATAATATCTACTATTATATATTAATGGTAATAAAAATTATATATTAATGGTAATAAAAATGGTAAGAAAAGTGAAGTAAAGTTATTACTAAATAGATACAATTTAGAAAAAATGAGATTAAGGATCAATTTTTTTATACTCTACTTGTTCCTAAAGTCCAAAACGTTCCATCTGTTCTTGAATAGCTTCTTTCAAAATGGATTCTGCTTCCTCAGTGAATGTCTTAGTAGAAGATATGATTTCTTGGAACTGAGGTTTATTCGTTTTTACATAAGTACG